CATTAAGGAATACTTAGGCTTAGAGGGTGGTCCCCCTTGGTCGCTCGCGTAGAAGCGATCGAAATTCAAACACGGTATCCGCGTTTTACTTATCCAATAAAACCAATGGAAGAATGTGCTACAGGGCTATCGCCTTCTTTGGCAAGATTTTCCAATCTTTTTCACAATTCCCTTAATAGTTTTTCCATCATTAAATTCTCAACAAATTGAATGAAGAGAGAAGCCTAATCCGCTTTCGCTCGCCGCTACTAACGGAGTCTCGGTTGATTTCCTTTCCTTTAGCTACTTAGATGTTTCAGTTCGCTAAGTTGTGAAAGTCCGAGGCGTAGCGCAGCACACTAATGCTAGCTTTCGCCTGGATACGGTTTCCCAATCGGAGACCCATGGATCACAGACGATATCTCCCCATGGCGTTTCGCCTTTGAAAGCGTCCATCCCTATCAATGCCTAGGCATCCATCCAATGCATTCTTTTTGATACGGTAGGAATTGAACCTGCTCTACAGCCAACTAGGCATATCACTTGGATACTCTAGGAATTGAACCTGCTTGACTACTCCTCGAAAACTCTGCAAACCCACCATTTTTTGACTAGATCGAGCTTTCACCCTGCCCCTCCGCGCTATCGCGAAGCTCTATACTTCGCTCCCCCTCCCCCAACCATCGGGATTGATTGTTTACCACCGCGCGCGCCCCTTGTGCGAATTCATACAACGAGTTCGTAAAGCCCTGTAAAACCAAAGGAGTCGGTCTCAGTACCCTCCCTTTTCAGCTATTTCGTCGTGGAAGGATCAACAAAGTGAGCTTTAACCCACTAGCATGTTTATCTCATCCCCGCCTGGACTAGAGTTTCCGGGATATGGTCGTATTTTTTTAGTAAGCTATCTGCGTTTGTCTAATAGCATTTTTTTATTCCAGTAATTCTATTTTGGTCGTATATTTCCCTCCGATAAAGTGCGTTGCCCGGGCGTGGACCATGTCTCCCGAAATTGATGAATCAGTACATATGGTCTAAGACGATTTCACATGTCGAGGTCGAAATGGGATCGGGTGTTTTCGCATCTTACCATAGTGCCCGGCTCCAAAAATTTTTCCTTTTCAAAAAAATAATCTAATTTATTTTATTATTATATTATTTTGGAAAGAATAATAAATTATTTTTATGTTTTTCGCCTATCGGAAGAGGGATTCGAACCCCCGTGTGCGAATTATGATCCCGCTGTTCTACCCTACTAAACTATTCCGACATGCTGATTATGATCATCCCGCTGGTGCAATAATCTACCGCTTCCTAGTTGTCGGGTTAGAATTCGCTTTACGCCCCCCCCCCCCGTGCCTCTCCCTATCTAGGCGGCTATGATCGCATAGCCCGAAGAAAAGTAAGCGGCCATCACGAAGGCTGCAAGACGGGTCTTTATAAATAAGCTTGATTGCCCCGCCCGGCCTACGGCGAATTGAGCCAGCGGGCTCTGGTTGGGCACTCTTCCCTCTTGGGGTGGGTTAGAGGGTGCGTAAGCAATGTCGGACGAGCGACGGCTGAAAGAAGGTTTGGGGGCCTCCGTCTGGGGCACGGCCGTCGGTTCATCAATGCTTAAGTTGCACAAATGGGTCTTCGAAAAATACCTGTAAGTTCCTCGAAAGTATTAAATGATGTAGGGCTTGGGACCATCCATTCAAGTGTCGTTGAATTCTGTTCAACAGCCCAAGGACTTGGAGCACGCTTGTTTTCACTAGTTGGAGTAGGAAAAACCACTACAAAGAAACAATAAATCCCTGCTACTACAGAAACATATGAGTCGAAACCATTCCGTCCAGCGTAAGCATCTGCATGCTTTTTTTTATAATAGCCATTAAATAAGAAGCCTATACAGCCCCCGTCCCCCAGTCCACTCCCCGTGCACAGCCCAAAAAACTTTGATGATTTGCCATAGCTGGCGCCAATGAATCGAAGCTGGAAGACCAGCCCATATTCCGGGCACGGAAGCCTTTGTATGGTATAGAATTCGCTGAACGAGCCACGTCGTATTTAGAAGCAACCGGTAGAATTGTCTCTATAAACTAGCGCACTAACAAGGGGATGAGAGGTAGAGAAATACTGAAGAAGCTCAGCTCAATAAAAGGATGATGCTGCAGTTTAATAACATTGCAATTACCGAGTCCATGGCGGTGGGATAAGGAAAGCTGCCCCAAGGTCCCAAAACGACTCGAGCCGAGCTCTCCACGAATCATCGATAGGTTCCGAGGGTGCGGCGGCGGCAGCGGGCCGCTCCCCTATCACAATTGTCAGAATCAGGACCACCGGACTTGCTGCTTCACATTCTTCCAATTTATGTTCGTTCTCCAATTTCATTTTATCCAATTCCAAATCGTGATTGGATTTGAGAGTTACCTCCGCGAGTGAAAAATGAAAAGGGATAAAACCCAATAGATAGTTTGACAGGGTCTCACGTCGACGCCTTTTGCTTTCTCTGTTAGCCCAAGGAGGGTTCCAAAGCCCGCTCCTCCATATCGGCGGACGACTTGCCCAACCCCATAACCCAGTTGGGCGACCCGCCGCCCGACTTGCCAACTCCGGGGTACCCGAAGCGGCGGCTAATCGCGAGTTTTTCTTTCTTTCAGGTAACCCAGTGCCCCCCCCTCGCTGTCCGGGGCGGCGGGCAGCCTACCCGCCGCCGCGCTATGCCCCGACTCACCGAGCGTAACGTGTCAGTTTCACTAAGGGCGCCGGTAAATGAAGGGATTGCCATATCGCTCTTCGTTTTCGGAGCCTGCCGCCGGGCCATCGTCCGACGCACCACCCCCGCCGACTGAGCTGATTAGCCGGTGAAACCCTTTTGCAAGACTTGGAAATTTAAAGGCAGGCAAGGAAGGGATTAGAAAGATTCCGAGGAAAGAAATAGGGCCACCACCGGGGGGGGCGCAATACATTTTAATTTCTTCTATTCCTGTATATAACATCATAGCAACAAACGAAGATGAAGCGGCGATAGCTCTTGCATGAACCACTGGAAAAATGATAGCAGGTCAAAACGAAGCGATTAAACCGCCGTAAGTATTGATAGAAACTGGGATTATTGAAGAGGCGGCAGAATGAACGGGATTATTTCTGGCACGTGTATACCGGGAGTACCCGAAAAAGAGCGATAACCAACCAGAGGAACATAAAAAAGTATCATGATGAAATTTTAATTTGATTTTTCTATTCCCCTTCCTTGTAGCTGCGTCATCGTATTCGAGATTGGAAATTGAAAGCTCGTAAAGTCGATTTTTTCTCTCATTTCTCCGACACTTGCCACTTCTCATGGAATTAGAAAAAAGGAGTCGATCCAGCCACAGGTTCCCCTGCGGCTACCTTGTTACGACTTAACCTCAGTCAATGGCCCAACCTTGGTCTCCTACATGAGATCACCAATGCCTCTAGCAGACCGCACTCAGCAACGGCGTGGAACACCCCGAGTAATGGGTGATCTTTGGTTGGCTGCTTCGGGCGAAACCAATTCCCATGGTTTGACGGGCAGTTTGTACAGGGCCCGAGTACTTATTCACCGCGGCATGCTGATCCGCGATTACTAGCGATTCCAACTTCATGTTCTCGAGTTGCAGAGAACAATCCGAACTTAGGCAATCTTTCTGGATTCGCTCCGCCTTACAGCATTGCTTCCAATTGTAATTGCCATTGTAGCACGTGTGTAGCCCAGCCCATAAGGGCCATGCGGACTTGACGTCATCCCCACCTTCCTCCAGTATATCACTGGCAGTTTTTTGTGAGTGCAGCACATGGCTTGGAGTGTCAATCATTTTGACTGAGACTGAGTTCCTCAGTGTGAAGTGTACGATGCTCCGAGAGCTTCGTTCGTCGGAGAGTACCGCATTGAAACTTTGTATATGGTCATATTCTTTTCGGAATGGGCCACACGGCGTTTGCAGAGACTCAGCTCATTGGTATCCTCCATTTTCACGGCGTAGTCTTCGTCAGTCCCCAGTGGTCAAGGATTGAACCAGAGCATGTCTTAGCAACACAAAACGAGGGTTGCGCTCGTTATAGGACTTAACCCAACGTCTCGAGACACGAGCTGACGACAGCCATGCAACACCTGTATGAATTTCCGTACCATCCCGTTAGGAACAAGCACACTTATTCATATGTCAAGGGCTGGTAAGGTTTTGCGCGTTGAATCGAATTAAACCACATGCTCCACCGCTTGTGCAGGCCCCCGTCAATTCCTTTGAGTTTCAGCCTTGCGACCGTACTCCCCAGGCGGAGTGTTTAACGCGTTAGCTCAGCCCCTGATCATCACATATTTTTCACGATTATTGGAACTTGAAGGAAACAATCGAGTCACACTACCTTTGCAGTAATTTAAGCATTAAGCCGAGCTTAAGTCGGACCGAAAGGGTGCAATATCAGTAGACCAAGAACGAACACTCATCGTTTACAGCATGGACTACCAGGGTATCTAATCCTGTTTGCTCCCCATGCTTTCGCACTTTAGCGTCGGTTAAAGAACCAGAAAGCTGCCTTCGCTTTTGGCGTTCCTTCGTATATTTTTGCATTTTATCGCTACACACGAAATTCCGCTTTCCTCTATACCTTACTCTAGTAAATTGGTTTTGAAAGCATTCCGCCAGTTGAGCTGGCGACTTTCACTTCCAACTGGATTCACCGCCTACGTGCCCTTTACGCCTAGTCATTCCGAATAACACTTGCCCCCCCCGTCTTACCGCGGCTGCTGGCACGGAGTTAGCCGGGGCTTCTTCTTCGAGTCTTGTCATAATCGCATACTCGACGAAAGAGCTTTACAAGCTGCATTGCCCTTCTTCACTCACGCCATATTGCTGGATCAGGCTTTCGCCCATTGTCCAAGATTCCCCACTGCAGCCTCCCGTGGGAGTCTGGGCCGTGTCTCAGTCCCAGTGCGGCGGATCGCCCTAACAGACCCGCTAAGCGTCGTTGGCTTGGTCAGCCTTTACCTAACCAACTACCTGATGCTTTGTGGGCTCATCAAACAGCGCCTTTTAGCTTTCGTTCATTCGGGATTTGTCCCAAACTGTTTGGCAGATTCCCACATATTACTCGCCCGTTCGCCACTTTGTTTTCAACGGTTCTCACGGTTGATGGGAGGCCGCAGGCTCAACTGAGTTGAGCAGCTCGGAGAAAAGGGTTTCTCCCCCGAATGCGACCTTCAACACGTAACAACGAAAGCAACGTTCGACTTGCATGTGTTAAGCATATCGCTAGCGTTCATTCTGAGCCAGGATCAAACTCTTTTTTTTGAGTATGATTGTTTAATTTACGCATAAATAGGATTTGAACCTATAGAAACTTACAATATAAATCATCTTGCGTATCACTAAATCGGGCATCGTACTAGGAAGAAATTCAAAATAAGGGGCACCGAGAACAAAAAATTGCACGAATATTTCCATACATTTTATATGATGCTTCATCCTCGGGTTTCAGCCCCAAAACGAAAAAATTTGAGTGTTTTTTCGTTTTTACGATAACGGGAATGAAATAAAGATGTATATATATAAAAGAAAGACAATCCAACCACAGGACCCTGTGGTTACCAGATTACGAGTTTGCGAAGTTGGAAATCCAACACATTCCTTACGGGCCTTTGGTTAGCACGTGTTTTAACCAAAAAAACCCTTTAACTTATTTAATGACCGGTACGAGAAGAAAAAAAGCTAGCACCTATGGACTCTGACGACGGGCTAGGGGGTCGGTAACGACTACAAATGAGAAGCATAATATACCCTTAAATAACGGAAGTTCTTCACGCTTATATAGCTGACTTTACAGAACCAGTAAAGGCTAGCCAAACCTTAACATTACGGCATAAATAATTCTACATAAAAACTATCCGAATAATTATACCAAGTGCAAAATGAGCTTGAGAAAGCTCTCCGGATATGACCATACAAAGTTTTCATTCATACGGTACTTACTCTCCGTGGCTACACAAATCTTTATCTCTACGATACTAACGTCTTTGTACCAAATTCGGGTCTAATGATATTTCGAATGCCTGACTCACGAATTTAACAATTTTCTGGCAATCCGTTTTACCGTAAATGAAAAAGTAGATGCTTTTTCACCCTTTCTATAAGCAACTTTCAGGGCATTCAATGGAAAAATTTTTTGTAGGCAAACCCAACCTCTTTTTCATATTTCACCCCTTATATATGATAACTGATCCTTATACATGATTATTCATCAAACTTCGTATCCCCATCACATTGTCTAACGTATTCCTATGAACTTGTACCCAAGCTCCCGTCCGTGGGTATCCTTAAACACATAACAATTGGGTGTCAAGTGGAGTTGACATAACCTTTTCATCAAGAACTAGAGCCAAACCTTTTAAATCAGGATCAAGCGCTCTAAGAACGTTTATCATCTCAAAACTCTTTAATAGTTAAAAATATAAACTTGTATTCGATTGTTCGACGACTTTTAGTTATAATAAAGTTTGTATCCATTTCACTCGAACCCCCCCCCCGGGCATACCTTGGGTTCCCATTTCACTTTAGAGACAAAATCTGGACCTTCCTATTAAACTTTACTGATTGGGTACGGTAACCGTAATAATCTCGCAGCTATTATTAATAAGTCGTCACAACAGACCCCGCCGTCCCATTTCTCTTTAACCGCCGTGACCGCTAGATCTTACTATTAAAGCTATAAACATATTTCTCAAAATTTGCAAGCGATTTGGAATTATGAATCTCGAACGGCTCTGTTTTAACATATCTATTGGTAGAAGTTTTCATATTAAAGACGTTCTACCGGGGCGGCAAAGAATCCACACCATTTAAACTATTTCCCGTCAATTTAATCTTATCAATTCGATGCTCGAATTCGTACTGAGTTGAACCGTACTTATACAACTCGAGATTCCCGAAAGGATACTTAAATTAAACTTGTCAAAATTTTTGTTACATTTAAAGTTTTACAACTTGAACACATTACCTTACTTTGAAACCAATCAACTAATTTATTTGTATCAACGGTCTCGGCAGCTTTCTGCAGACCCGCCGCCATGGCTGAGATTCTACCTCTAGACAAGTGCAATTGTCCTCGGGGTTTCCAAAACGGACTTTTTATGAAGATTTCTTAAAGGCCTCGGCAACAGTAAAAACCTCATTTAGAGATAACGTCGGAATAAATCCGTCGACCATAGATAGTCGACACGACTAAACCCCTATGAATTAGAATCCCGTTCAAAATTAAACCTAAAACTCATCCAATAAACCCCGTTACTAAACTAGCGATGCAAGGGTTTGTAAGTTCACCTACCTCCCACGTGACCCCCTTCAAACCCTCCAATATTAACTACCCTCCGTACGACCTCTCATTGTAATGAATGAACCTGGACACGAATTTACTCCTTTCTTTATCTCATTAAAGTCTCGAAATGTTTGCATTTTGGCTAGAGTGGAATAAGGTATTAGATAAATGTGGTACATTGGGCAGCCCGCTGGTTCAGGAAGTGGAACTCCCGTCATACTTTTCGAAATACTTGAAATACAACCTGTTAGAGAAGTAGAATTAATCCGCTCACCTTCAATCGAAATAATATGATTTGAATTCACTCCCGGATCAATGCTCACTATCAATAGTCGGTAAGACAATACCTTATTACCGAAAATGGAATTAAAACTTCGGTTCCTATCTTTGACCCTCTTTCTATCTCCAGCATCCAATCCCCTGACACATTCTTCTCCCCGAGTGTGTCAAAAAATCTACGAAATACTTACCATACTTAGAAAGTGTACTATTGGAATCATTCCGAACATATTCCGAATCGAGACAGAAACTTCTAATATATTTTTCATGGGTCCATCGTTGGTTGCACCGATCGGCTTCGCTATTCCTCCAAGTCACTTTACTGTAATCTGTTAACTCATCTATCACAGGCCTCATCAAATTTACTATTAAAATATTTAACCCTATTAGTACTATAACAATATGCGTTGGTTACAATCTCCTTAACTAAATCTTTAGAAATTAAGGTTTGTGAAGAAGACTTCAAATTTGAATACATGAATTTCGGTTGATAAACCGGAGGAGTATAATCCGAAAGGTTTGATTCATAAATATATTTATTAAAACCGGTCCCTAGCAGCCTGCATATGAATCCTGAATTTTATTTGCAAGTGTACACAGATGATTTCTGTGAGCTATGCCGTATCCTGTTCGCAGTTCCAGTGAGCTCTTAGCTGTAAGCTGCGAACATACAGCAGCCGCGAGCGCATAACCAACTTCCTCGCGGAGAGCAGGAGCCCCGATAATAAACATAGGCTACAATAAGAATAAACATAGGCTATAATAAGCCCCTCGCATCGGGGAGGCACCTCCTTCGGTGCCTCTACCACTCGAATGTAGTAAATCAATTATTTCATGGAATAATAATAGTAATATACAAAAGCATATATGGATAGAGAAAGCACAGCTTAATAATAGAAGATACGTATATAATAAGAAAACCATAGGGCGCATAGGGTGTCACTACTAATAAATGAATTTAGTAGTGACTTTTAATTATTTAGGAGAAATAAACGCGTTGGAATTTTTATTTAATGGGGGGGCCGCCGGCCGTGGGCGTGAATCCACGAGCCGGCCGTATCGGCTGGCGGAGAAGCCATTTCAGGTCCATTACAAAGGACCTTTCTTTCGGGGAACCAAAGAAGTATCCTTTGGGCCCTTCCGATGAAACAAAAAATTCTTTTTTTCCCATCATATATTTTAACTCTTTCTTTCGTCATAACGCATTATTCCACCACCCATCTCGGATCGTCAGGATGATAATTCATCTGGTTTTCGACCACAACATTTGGCCTCACCTCAGTTACCCTCCCCCCCCGCCCCCCCCAGGATTCTATGAGCTGTACAAGTCTACGATAGGAGCCGACGAGGGCCCCGGGAGGGGGACTATCATCAGGGGGGGGGCAGGAGAAAAAGGAAACTGACAGGACGAAATTGCAACAAAAATATTCATTTTTCGTTTTTCTTAATCAAGCAAGAAGGTCTAGATCTATTTTATAAGGAAATCGTATTTGTTGAGGTTCGTATAATACCACAGCTTTTAGTGTTTTATAATTAACTTCTAAATGATTAGGTTTCATTCTCCCTATTCGGTTAGTTTGTAAATTTCGTCTTATGTTCGATTCGAAAAAAGCTAAAGAATTTTCCTGAATAGATATAAGATCACCGTTGGATACTTGAAACCCAGGAATATTTACCTTTTTATGATTGACACAAATATTTTGATGATTTATTAGTTGCCTCGCTTGAAACATAGTTGAACAAAAATTAAGACGAACCAGAATAACGTCCAATCTTTTTTCTATATCGAATAGCAAACTGTTTTTCTTATCCATATAAGTGCGTGTTTTAGCCCTTTGCAGCTTTCTCATTGGTAAATTTCCATAAAAAAGGGACAACTTTTTCATAGTTCGCAATTGTACGGAAAAGTCAGATTGTTTTTTATTTCTCTTGTTCCTCCTAAGCTCCGAAATAAGTAATTTTTGTTTCAGAGTAAGTTTTTTGGTCTGCCAAACATTTTCCAAAATTTGGCGACAAACTTTAAATCTTGATGCAAACATATGAAGTTTAATTCGTTTTTTTTTAGCCATTGCGGATAACGGGAATCGAACCCATATCCTCTGCTTGGAAGGCAGATAATTTACCTTTAATCTATATCCGCATTGATAAAAAAGATAGAATTTTACCATCCATCATTATCGCCGATGATTCATGATCAACACTTGTTTGATTCGCGAAATGAGGGTATTTGGGGGTATCGCGAAGCTCGTTGAACACAGTGACTAGAGACTGGGAGCTGGCTAAACGAGTAGCATATCTGTATGGGCGAAAAAGATATTTTTATTTCCTGCGGCATGCTTCTATGGCCTGTAGGGGGGAAGCTTGAATGAAAAGAAGCGGGCCCGCGGAGTAAGCGAGGCACGGAGCATAAAGCTGTTATGCGAGAGGGAGGCTTAGGGACAGATCTAGCTACTGGGAGAAAGTGGAGCTATTCTCACTGACTAGCTTGTTCTCGCTCTTCGATCGGCTACACCCCCCATGCTAATGGAGCCAATAAAGCTCTGGGCTGCTGACGCGTCTACGTTGTTCATTCTTTGGTAGAGGGCACACAAAATCTATAGATTTTATCCTCCTCCTTCTCCGACAGCAGCTCTTGCAGATTTCGAACGGTCATGTTTAGTGAATGACTTACGCGAAGCCCCGTGGAATACGGAATAGCCCGCCGGGCTACTCCGACTCCGGCTCGAACGTTTTCGCCAAGACCTATCCTTCTGGTGCTCGTGCGCGGAAATCGTCAAGCCATTTCTAGCCCTCGGGCCTTCCCACTCGGGTCGCGTACTCCGTGCTTTGGGCCCTTCGAGTTCGGGTCGAGCCCTACGAGTCTAGCCAAACGAAACAAAAATTTTCGTGTATTCTCTGAACTTTAATTCACATAGTAATTGAATATTAGGTTTCTTATTGTTCGCTTCAAGCTCAAGAGCTTATTACGAAAGGGATGGATGTCTGAGCGGTTGAAAGAGTCGGTCTTGAAAACCGAAGTATCGAGAATACCGGGGGTTCGAATCCCTCTCCATCCGTGGGTATGTCAACGAATCAATCAACTGCATTCTCTTCAATGCGTTTCCCCGGAACCTATGGCCCCCTTCCTTGAGCACTCGACCTATAAGGAGAGGGTCGAGGAGCCACCTCTCCCTCTGGTGTTCGTGGGCGGAAATCGTCAAGCCATTTCTCCCCGCCTCCGGCCCCCCCTCGGTGGGCCCAAAGGAAGGGTCCAAAGGAGACCGCTTTACGAAAGAAAAAAAGGCGCAAAAACTTCAAAGTATCTGCCCGCAGGCACGCGATGCGGAAACAAACGAAAGGTATGGGACTTGGACTCTTTTGTCTGACCGCCCCCCCCTCCGGACTTTGTCTCGTCGGACACCACGGAACCGAAATACTGTCTGACAAGGAAGGGCCCGCGACTGTCTGACAGTTTCCCCAGGGGGCCTGTCGGGCAAAAAAACTGATTTACCCAAACAAAATATTTTATTTTGCCGCGGTACAAAAATCGATTGAACCAATTTCAATTCGTACGGATAGAGGGACTCGAACCCCCACGAACATTGTGGTCACCAGAACCTAAACCTGGCATGTCTACCAATTCCATCATATCCGCCAACCCCCTGAAGTTATGCAATCAATCACTAGGCCTCGGATGAAAAGAAAATATAGAAGATAAAAGCGTGGTTAAAAGAAACTGTTTTAGCCACCTCGACCGGGAGAGGGGTAGAAAAATCTAGATTTTTTCTGCTACGCGCATTCTTTCTCAGCCACTTATAGAAGCATCGCACCTATGGGTGGAAAATGTCAAACGAAGAAATATTTCGTAGAGTATCCGGACCTGAAACTTTACAGTATCTGCCCGCAGGGACGAGAACCCTTTTTTTGTCTCACAAACCCGCGGCCAGAGCCTATAATGATTCTTTTCAGGTAACGCCGTAGTAGGGGTGCCCGACCCCAGCAGCCATCCACGAAGGTTTAGCTGCGCCCTAACGTTCAGCTAATGCAAGTTGAGTAACGAAGTTACGATCGTAGAAAAATTTTTATAATGCCATTACAAAGTGCGTGCTTCGCTTAACTCAGTTATGCTCGCATGGTTGAACAGGGATGAAGAGAAGAGAATAATACATTTTTCCTTCTCTGAGCCGGGAAACACGCAAGCTTGGTCCACAAATTTTTCCATTTTTTATATATATATCGAATTTTCGCCTGTTAGGCTTAGCGCAATGGCTCGTAATGATCCCTCCGCTAAGTGATCTTTGGACGCGTATACGAACTGCCGGAATTACTAGATCCGAAGTTTGGGTATAGCAGGACTCGAACCTGCGACCTTTAAGTTAAAAGCCTATTGCTCTACCAACTGAGCTATACACCCGTAGATTCTTGATTATGATAATTTCAATTCCTTAATTGGACAACAGATTCGTGAAAAACAATTCTGACCCAAAATGCGAGCCATGAACAGAGCGTATAGCGATTCATCCACCGCGTAGCGATAGATAAAACAATAGATATATTTTTTTATTTTCACATTTTGGAACTGGGAAACAGAAAAACTAGGATGAGCGAGAGAACGAAGTGGAGAGAGCCACCATCAGATATTTGGTCACAGCTATCTATTGACCGCTTTACCAATCAAAGTGGTCAAGAGATAGCTTAGAACTGGGTCCGAACGAGGAGCCGAGGACCAGAAATGGCTTGTAGATCTCCGCGCACTTCGCCGGCTGAGAGGGTTCTTTCTTCGTAATGCAGTTCTTCCTCAGCTATTTCGGCTAGTGTCCCGTCAGTTTCTTTATTTTCTTATCAGTTCTTCCTTTTTGTCGGTTTTTCTACTTCGTTACGGTTGGCAGGCGGGGCCCCCCCTTTTTCGGTTCCTAGGAGAATGAAAAAAAGAGATATATATTTTTTTTCAGTGCTGTGTGGACAATTACTATACGACGCAGGCCTCCAGCCTCTCGTCGCAGCGCTATGCGCTTTTCTCGCCCCCCCCTCCCCCCTACGGCCTTCATTCGCTTCTCCCAAAAACAATATTATAGCAAAGTTCGGAATCAACTTCAACACATCACCCAGCTGCCAAGCCGCCGCGGGTGGATGGATCTACTATTACATAAATCTAGCGCGAAATGTAATATGCATCCTTGTACCGTCTTTCGGCTCAACGGTCATTACTTTGGTCTTATGGAATATGGGCTTAGTAGGACTCGAACCTACAATATCACCGTTATGAGCGGTGCGTTTGAACCAATTAAACTATAAGCCCTGGATTCGCTATGCCCACTAACATAGCAAATTAAGCCGCCCACTCGCGGGCGGCGCTATGTGGAGTAGAGAACCAAACGAAAAAGAGGCGCCCCGCTCCCCCAATCGTCTGGTCGAGTGCTATGCACCTATCCTTCAGGTTTTCGCACTACGTGCCTCCTTTCGTCGAGGCAAAGGAGTCCGAAGAATCTACAAGCCATTTCCGGCCCTCGTCCGGAAATGGCTTGTAGATTTCCTTGGCTTTACGAAAGAAAGAAGGGGTTCGACAAGCCAAATTGAATCCCCTTTGGACCCTGTAAAAGTGAGCAGAAAAAGATATGGAAAAAAGATTTCTTTCCTTTTACGTTTCTTGCTCCCTGACCTATCCCGGGGTGGTGAGTCAAAGCCTTCTAGGTGCCGCGAGCTGAAGCCCGGGGGCTCTACTGTCTAAGCGGATGCAGAGGTCAAATAAATACCCCTTGTTTCTTTTTCCTTAGCTCTTTCACGCGCGCGCGGCGAGGGAAGGGCTCGAACGTACGAAACGTTCGAGCCCTGAGGTGCTCGTTTTAGGGAATCAGAAAGAAAAGAAGAATAAATATTTGCAGCACATTAAAAGACGAATGATATTAAAAATGCCATCATTGAGGCAAACGAAGCAATAGCTTCAGTTGGAGCAAAACCCGAAATAGCGTAACCAAATAATTGCTTAGCCAATGATGGATTTCGCGCAACAGAATGAATCAAAGAATACCGATAGGGTTCCTACCCCCCCGGTCAGAACCACACGTGCGAGTTTCCCCGCATGTGGCTCGTCCATGGCAATTTCTACAGCTTCTGTAGCTTGGCCGTATAAGCGCTACCGGCCCTCCCTCCCTAGACGGGGGGGGGGCGCCGCCCGCGACTACCCCCCTGCACCTCCTCCTAACTAAGTCATTGTAGGCATAGCGTGATCCGCTTCCTCAATTCGGCTATGGTTGCCCTAGCGGGAGCGCCGAGACCGGGATATTTCGAAAGAGTCCCAAGTGATACAGTTAAAGCTGCGAAAAAAAATTTTAACTAGCCTAAGCCTAAATGGCTGATAAGAAAGGCTCCGCAGACTGGAAATGGCTCGTAGATTTCCATGCACGAGTGCTAGAGGAACAAGAGGGGGAGAGGCGCGAAGACCAGAGAGAGAGGGTCGACCAGAGCGAGACACTCGACCAGCGGGCGGGGGACCTAAACAGATTTTTTATTGACGGAGGAGGCGCTGGATAGATAGAAGAGCCTATCGTTGTGAGTGAGTAGGTGCCCGCTCCATCCACGCCACTCCATCACGGGGTTTCTCGAATATAGTAGTCACCTGACTCCATAATATGCTTCCTCGAGTATAGTAACCTGACTGAACCTAGTAGCATGGAATTTTCCTGTAGTTTTTAGAGAGGTGGGGTAGTATAGTGACGCAACCTCCTTGCCTCTTTCTGTGATCCGCAGGTTCGGACCAGATTTGGGTAAAGCAGCCTTGGCTGACCGTAAGCCGTGTTTCCTGGCCAGGGTTAGCGCGCAGGACTTTTTATAGATGGACACAACTTTCCACAGGGAAGAGCGCTTGTTCACGAATGAATAGTAGTTAACAATGCCGCGTATCACCGATGAGAAGTGGGTAACAATGTGTTTGTCCTCCGAGGAAGCCAATCGTGGATTGGAGGTTGCCCGAGCCAAGCCCTTGGCGTTTTTTTTCGCATATCCAGGTTCCAAGGCTTCAGTTATTAAGTCCGTTATGGGAGCAATTAGTTGTGGACGAGATCGGAGTCTTACTTGGTTGACACCGGATATCTTGCCAGTGCTTGAGATTTCCACACTTCGGGTGCCGTAATATATTACTAATGCGCCCAAGTATTTGGCCATCCCGGACTCTGCGTGTAAGATTTTATGTTCGTTTATGTCCAACTTCAGTTCTTCCTGCGGGAAGTTTTGCACGGCTTTTATAATATCCAGGGCATCTCGTTTGGTGCCTATAACACCTAAAATTATGTTATCCGCGTACCGTAGGTACTTAAGTCTTTCTAATCCTTCTTTCTCAGCCATTTCTGGAAGCGTCTCTCGGCCCAAGGGGCACAAAACTTTAGGGTTTCGAAAAAAGAATAAATTTACAAAAAAATCTTTTTTTTTTACGAAAATATATTTTTTTTGTTGCTCGCGGTTCATCCATTCTAGGTGTTTGATGTTTTTGATGGCCTGCCCCAATTCTGTATAGTACTTGAAGAAGGCTTTGTATTTTGAATGGATATCAACCCTTTTCCTACTATATTCTCCCGACGCGAGGCGCATATTCGCTACATTGTATTTGGGTATGAGTATGTCTTCGACGTAGCAATCCAACTTATGTAGGAAGATATTGGTACAAAGCGGGGATATTATAGAGCCCTGCGGAACGCCCTCTGTGTTGTATCCCGTTCGATCCGTAAGGTTATATACATCTATGTATCCTGCGTTAAGTAGCTTCCGCATAAGATCCTGCAGTGCTTTAGATCGCAGTACTGGTCCCATCTCCTTAATAAGCAGGTCGTGATGAATCTTGTCAAAGTCTTTCTTAATATCAATTTGTACAAGCCAAGTCGGTGCCGTCCACGAGTAACGTGGGTCTCGCAGGGCTTCATGACAGCTTCTCCCGGGGCGGAACCCGTGGCTTGAGTCTCTGAAAAGCAACTCAAAGTGCGGTTCCATGAGTCCTTTTGAAGTGGATTGCACAACTTTGTCAACCGTCGGAGCAATAGAAAGGGGCCTACTGCCGCCATCTGGTTTAGGAATCATTATCCGTTTGGCGGGTTTCGGGGCATATGCCTGCCTTCTCAACTTTCTGGATAGTTTTTCAAGGCCCTTGTCGGTCATGTCCGCTTTAGTTTTACTGTCGATTCCCGGGGCTACATTTCCTTTTGGCCCTTCATAGCCAGCCCTGAGGTTGTCTATATTGCAAATGTCTTCATAGAAGACGCGACCGAGCGCGGGAGGCGTCACTGGTCCAAACTCACTTCTATTGGCCTTAGTTCTAGTAGTTGCTTCCGCCGGTTTCACTACGCTCCCAAAGAAAAATATTTCAGCTTTTCTCAGTCCTCGATTTCCCGTCCTCTCCTGTTGGTCGACCCTCTCCTTTTGTCTTCGCACTACGTGCCTGCGGGATGCTTGACATAAAAAAGTTTTTTCCGCGCCTTTCTGTGGTGGCACATTACCATCTACAGTCCTTCCCTCAGAGTCTTTCACATTACGGGCATCGTCGTATACGCAATTTGGTTTGCCCAGTGTATCCCTCGGAGTACTTATGACTGATCTGTCACCCATTACATTTTTGGATATACCTTGGTCCTCCGGGGTTTGGCACCTAGGTGCTAACCCCTTCGGGGTCCATTGGGGTGATCCCTTGCTTTCACGTTTGGTTGTTTGCTCGTCGTTTAGGCTAGTGAGCGACTTTTCCTGCTTCCTGCAGTTTCCCCCATGGGGTTGTTTGCACAAAGGGTTTAGTTGGCCCTTAGTGCCTTCCTCTGGGCCTCCTTCGCTGGAGGGAGTAACGCTTGACTCTGAAGCACTCGCGAACACCGTGCGACGAGATTCGACTGAAACCCATGCTATGGTTCCCTGCGGTCTGTTCCCGCTACAGGTTAGGGCTAAGGCCGTGCGATAATCTGTTAACCTTCGCTGATCCAAACGCGCTCTGGCGAGGCGCACACTAAAAACGTTTCCAATACCTACAGCAGCTCCCGCTAAAGCAATGGTCGCTGCTCCTGCTCCAATTAATTTTGCACCTTCTAGCATAACCGTTTACTTTTGTTTTTGTCAAAACAATGACCATTCATGGCTGATCAATCAAAATGCAGCCAAACTAAGAACAACCCGATATACTAAAATCGACCCTAACCCTTGTGGCCCGAAAAAGGGGGGGAGAGGGGACGGCGTCGGGTTAACAGAAGAGACATAATATGTATAATACCATATATAAGCGATAACCTTTGTCCCCGCCGGACCATGCCTGAGGCACGAAATACTCAAGATTTATGTAGATTAGGAAGAGCCTGGGTGGAGATAATGAATTCTTTCCTACCAGATAGTAGTATTTGGTAGGCTCTATGCGCTTCATTCTCGGCTTAGCACCAAGTGAGGCTCGTCGCAATAAACGGAGGACCCACCTTACTGGCTAGCATATCCTTGAATTCGTAAATATAAACAGAAATATAAGGGCTGAATAGAAAAGTCGCTACCGAAGCAAAGTGAATTTTAACTTTTTATCTAGACCTAAACGCCGCCGCTCAGAGTGCCCGCATGCTTTTCGAATTTGAAAAGAATGCCGTGACTGGAGACAGAATCGATTCAAGAGCTAGAGATCCGACCTCGCCGTCGGTCAACTCTTCCAAATCACGGGAATAAATCGTGACGGGAACGATAACCAAGTAAGCCCGAGAGAACTATCGGTCTTGCTATACTTATCTGTAACCATAAAGGAAGTTATACTACGTAGCATGAGTCGGGCTATTTGACTGGATACACCTTGTTATAAATTCTTAGTATTCGCAATGGAAGACCAAAGGGCGTACTTGTTCCGTGATGTTGCGAAAATACATGTTTCCGGGTGGAATAAGGTGGAGCGAAGATTACGTAAAGCGTTCGGGTCGAGCACTACATGCCTTCACTTAATCTACACGCCCTCTCCCTAAGGTCTACGGGCCCCCCCCTCGGGGCCTTATACTGCTCCCCGACTACGTGCCCATGGGTCCGAAGGAGACTTCTTTGGCTGGGAGAGGGACCTGAATGAATGGCACGCACGGGACTATAGGTGGCAGAGATGCTACGCAGTTTCCTTTTATTTTTCACGTAATATGAAAATAATTTTATTGAACATATATTGCATTTGATAATGTTCGATACAATAAAAACTATGGAATCCCCGGCCGGGATTCCGAATCGACAACGGCTCCAATGAAACAAAGTAGGTAGCAACGGCCATCACATATGCCAAAATTAAGCTCCTTTCATAAGGTTGAACTAAGTGAAGGGAAAGAGATGGTTATCAAATACCAATCGATAGTTGAATACGTTGCTGTATCCTTTTCGAGGTGGTATTAAAAAATGATGTTATAAAAAAAGTCCGTTGGTACGCTTGAGTCATATTAATGGTTGTGACGAAGCGTTTTTGGCCGACGCCAATCCTGTTGTTTTTCATATTCCTTTTTATTCCGGTCCGAAAGGTCTAAGAAATGGCTAAGTAACATAAAGGTAATGTATTGGATTGCAAATCCTATAAAGATGGTTCGAATCCGTCCCTAGCCTACTTTACGATTCTATTGTTCCTGTAACTAACCTATTACCTACTAAGTACAAAGATCTCGACTAACCTTTAAGCTTACCCACCCCACCGTATGCAACGTAGACGGTGAGAACGACAAGTGGCCAGCGGCAAAAAAATAGATTTTTTTAGTGAGAAATAGAAAATATGGGTAATGAAGTATATGACGGAATAAGCCCGGCCGTGATGGTTTAAACGGGAATAGGGGGGGGGGACTGAGAAAACAATGAGATACAAGCCTCTCTTTATGAATCTTTCATCTCAATCCGGTGATCTGGATAGAAACGAAGAGTTACAACAGAAAATATGTATATGATTCGATCATATACATATATGAATGATCCGAATGAAGTGAGAATCGAGTCGATGGATAGACATCAACATTATTATTATTACTAGCCAGTAGGATCAGTAATCCAACAAATAGGGTCATTATCTGAATGGTGGGGAAATCAACACGAGGACGGGGTTAATTATGATGATCTCTCCCATCGTCATAATGATGATCAAGGATATTGAAAGGATATATCTGCTGTATATATATATATATGAATCTTAATCCTCGTGTTGATAATCATAATCACGATGATTGTAATTCAATTATGATCATCGTGATCATTCTTCTACAATTTCTATGATCATTACTATTTCCAATGATAAATACATCATTGGGAATAATCATGATATGGGCATTATTATCCTTTTCTTTATCATTCTGATGCCCATTACTAAACCCAATTGTAGATGCATAATTTCCAGCAATTGTGCTAAGAACCTCACCCTTTTTCTTTTTTTCCCTCATGATTTTTGTGATGAGAAAAGGTTCAAAAATTATGTGAGTTTCTGCTGGTACATTCGGTTACCAGAGATGGCGGCGAAGAAGGATAAGGGAAATGGGTTCACCTCTCGCGACACTCACTAAGGTACACGAGAAATGGTACATTTCTGCGATGAATCGTTCACCCGTCGTTGCCTTCTTCCTTTGCCATTTATTATTGCAAAAATGTACCATTTGATTGCTAAAATGTACGATTGAGCTAAACGTGATCGTTCGAATTTGTCACTTTTTCCCGAAAAGCAAACACAAAGTACCAAGCGCCTCATCCTTTATTAGTTATGCTCCAGGCCGCCGCCGATCTTAGGGCCAATACAATAAGCCGCCGCCCCAGCAGACGCCTCCGTACCCAGCATATGAGCGTTAATGTCCGAGGACTGGCTCATTAAAGCCTATTTCTGGGAAGCGTTTCTTTCGTAAACAACTTCATATACCGGGAGCGAGGTAATAAAGTATCCGAGGTTCGACGAACGTTCATTCCGGGGGTAGGGGTGAACGGCGTTCGAGATTGATTATTTATACGGGGCTACGATGGTGCGTGGAGCCCCGCCGCGATCCCTAGTGCCATTCGCCCGAGCGGGCGGTGGCCCCCCCCCCGGCCCCACATCCGATAACGGGGGGGCCGCCGTCCCACCCGACCCTTATTGTGTTTAGAAGTGGATTCGAACCACTGACACAAGGATTTTCAGTCCTTTGCTCTAACCACCTGAGCTATCTAAACGAAAAGAAAAAAGGAACTATGTGCAATTCTAATTTGTTGGTCATTCAAAAATTACTGAGTACAAACGCATATCTGGGCCATCGGATACCAACTCCTGATTTTCAGGGATATTTGTACGGATTTAGAAATGAAATGGCTATTATTGATTTAGAAAAAACACTTATTTGTTTACGAAGGGCCTGTAATTTGATTGGATCTATCATTGGTGCAAAAGGCCATTTATTATTGGTAAATACCAATCCGGAATATAATAGAATAATTCAACGAATGGCAAAAAAAACCAATCAGAGCTATATCAATCACAAATGGATTGGGGGTTTTTTGACCAATTGGAAACATATGAGAAGAGTACAAAAACACTTTCAAGATTTCTCTGCACATCCCAATTTGAGAGACGCTTTTACATCTTCGCCTTTCGATTATTTCCCACGTTTTAGAAAGATGCAAAAATGTTTTGAAGGAATCGTGACACACAATATTCCGGATTGTTTAATAATAATAAATGCAAATCAAAATTCCATGGCTATACTTGAAGCTAATCAATTACAAATACCTATTGTAGCTTTGGTGGATTCTAATATTCCAAACAGATTACATAAATTAATAACTTATCCCGTTCCAGTGAATGATGATTCTATAAAGTTTGTATACTTATTCTGTAATTTGATTGCGAAAACAGTCCTTCTTGCGAAGAGATCGCAGAGGCCAAAGGTTAAAGTAAAAAGGCTTTGAAAGAATCAAACGCTGTTACTTTGTCCTGCTCGATTAGCGAACCGATAAAAACTTGTCTCTGCTGTGCCCCGGCCAGCGTCGTCGTCAGCCACGGGTAAGCCCGGCCAATCCCGTAGATTGGCAGAGACTCCGCCGGGGGTGTTGCAGCCCTCCCTACGGGCCGAAGGTTCGGGTCGAGCACTACGTGCCTCTCGCTTCGATCGAGAGCTGAAGCCCAAAATATTACAATGTAAAAAAAATATATATATTTTTTTTCGTAGCTTTCCACTGCTTACTGTCTCCTCCTCGGCGACTACACTTGACTACGCATCTTTACTGGCGGCTGTCTCCCTTGACGATGGGGGAGCGGGTTAGAGAAGGGAACGAGACTCTTGAAAACGCGTTCTCCATCTCTGGCGTCAACGCATTTTCTGGGCCTTCCCCGTATTTATTTAGTCCATTCGCGGCGTAGTTCCACGAAAAAAAAAATATATATATTTGGGTCTGAGAACTAAAAAAAAAGAACTTCTCTCGATGGCGCTACGTGCCTTGAAAATTTTTATGAAACTGTTTTATCAACATATTTCACTCAATTTATCTATACTAATAACTACTTTTTCTCTATTTCTGTTGTATATCGTAGTCATGCCTTCAATGATAGGCTTTTCCAAAGATTTCTCATGTCATTTTCATTTGGGTCCAATTTGGATTTGTTTGTTGTTTGCCCCTCTCCCTGAACGTTTTTTTCAAAATGATTTTGAAGACGGTACACTCGAATTGTATTATTTAAGCGGTTATTGTTCGCAAAAAATCCTACTTTCTAAATCGTATGGTCACTGGGTTCTTCAAATAAGTGGTGTTTTCTGTAGTTTTCCCGTGTTACAACTTCTGTACCAATTTGATCAATCCAAAATGAATTGGTTCACTATTATTATAGGAAGCCAGATATTTACTCTTATGTGTGGTATTCATTCTCGTTCGGCTCCTGGAATCACATCCAATGGTTGGAACAGCTTGCAAAATCTAACAACCTTACCCACTTTATTGCCGTTAATCGTTTTTTGTACCTCCATCGAAACAGAATGGTTCCATGTTATTTCATTAATAGGATATTTACTTTTGTTCCTATTTCTTTTTCCCATTCTAGTCTCAATCACTTTTCAAACCGTACTAGCAAAATGATTTCAAATTCTTTTCACCAATTTTTCCTCCGGTCAAGTGTCTCGATTTGATCGACCCTGAACATAAAAAGTGGAAGTGTGCACGCTGCCGTGAAAGAGACCTCGGCATATATGCCGCCCCTAACCCTTTGATTAACCGCCGGGAGGCCGTTACGAAAGGCTAAAAGGGGCAGGGGGATGAACGATAGCCGCCTCTAAATTTGAAGGTGTTGTGCCGCTCAAGGGTGGTGAAAAAATTCGAGAAAAGAAGCTATCAAATCTTACGTACCCCACGGTCAAATTGTTACAACAGTGTACCGAAGTACTTGACGGTCTGTGAGACGATAAAATCCGCTTCGTCTGTATTTCCGCCCCGCGGCAATGGAGGACTTGGTGGATTTGTCCGATAGTCGAGTAATCGTGTTTAGTATTCGCAACTATCTCCTTTGGCATGGTCATGCACCTAAGCTAATTCGCCGCGGTGTTGATGAAGCTCACCGTAATTCCAGTCTCTGTACCATAGCTCGAGAGCGACTTCTTCTTTCTTCCCAAAGGCCCAGTCGACTCCGGCGGCTCGTTCACTGGCGGAAATTGTTTCCCTTATGGCGGATAGGTTTATGGTGACAACGTAAAAAGGTTGTGTTTCCGAAAAGCCTGTGAATAAATATGTGGGTCACCACGTCGGGTTATAATACTACGTTCGAGTACGAACCGTCTTTCGAAAGGTCCAAATCAACACCACCTTTTATGTCAGACGTGTGAATATTAGAAAAGAAATCCTTGTATAGTGTATGCAAGTACGGGGACGTAAAAGTAATTGTATTTTACGTTCCATGAACGTGTTTCGGCGAATTAATTAAAATGCGCCAGAGGTACCTTTACAATCATATTGCTTGAAACCATTGATTTCATTCAATAATCATATAATAAAATCTCAAAGGTATTGCAAAAACCGATGTCCGTCGACGCGGGCGACCTAGGAAGTAGATAAATTCCTTTGGTCGAGTGTCTCACTTTGGTCGACCCTTGAATAAAGTGGGAAAAAAACAGCATTTTCTATTCCATGAAAAAATCATCTTTTTTGAATCGAAAAAGCGGTCCGCGTAAGTTCCACTTTATGAAAAGTAAAATACTTCTCTTTTTTTTTATTTCCGTGAAATAAGCGTTTCAGTAAAAGCGCAAAGGGCTTTACGAACGAACTTTGGCTTATAGAACCGAGGTCCCGGGGCTTAAACGGCTGGAACGGCGCGCAGCGCAGGTTTGCTTTAGCTTTCCCGCTTCGCGTTTTTGTTTGACAAAAGCTAGAAAATTACTATGTATGTCCCGTTATTACGTCCCTTTCTCTTTATGTGCTGCTCTTTCCGCTACGCGCAAATTCTCATTGGATTTTGCTGGTTCCCAACAGCGATAGCTATTTATTTAAGTATTTGGGTAGCACCATCCGATTTTCAACAGGGTGAAAATTATCGCATTATTTATGTGCATGTTCCCGCAGCTTGGATGAGTTTACTTATTTATATCGCAATGGCTATTAGCAGTGTGTCATTCTTATTAACAAAACATCCCCTTTTTCAGTTATTTTCCAAAACCGGTGCCAAAATAGGTGCTTCGTTTACATGGTTTACCCTAGTCACCGGGGGGTTTTGGGGAAAACCTATGTGGGGGACCTTTTGGGTATGGGATGCTCGTTTAACCTCTGTATTAATCTTGTTTTTCATTTACCTGGGTGCACTGCGTTTTCAAGAGTTTTCTGCGGATGTTGCTTCTATTTCTATATGTATAGGGCCAATCAATATACCAATAATTAAGTTTCCTGTCAACTGGTGGAATACATTGCATCAACCTTCGAGCATTAGCCAATTTGGTACTTCAATACATATTTCTATGCCCATTCCAATCTTTTTAATCTTTGCTAGCTCTTTCTTTCTAACTGGGATTTTGTTCATTTTGGAGACACGTCAAATAATTATATCTTTTTATTTGCAGCGAAAAAGCCAATGACTTTCCTGGAGCCTCGTCAATAATTTTTATTTCGTCAGTTTCTTCTTCTCTCTCTACGTGGGACAGTACCTGGTCTCGTCTGACAGCGCCCCGCCCTGCGGCGGGCCTTTTGTCATCAGGAGCCAAAAGCCTATGGGAAAGAAAACGCGCGCAAGGCACGTAGTGCGGCGGGCCTTGTTGGTTGAAACATTTAAAGGGGCTATCCCCTATTGGTTCGAGGGTTAAGAACCAGCAGGCCGTAGCAGCTCCAGGGTAAGTTTCTTTCATTGAAAAACCTCGTCAAAGAATTCTTTTTATTCGTTATATGGACCCCGTCAATCCTGGCTAAAGTAGGCGGCCTTAGGTACAAAAAAAATATATATATTTTTTTTATACCTAAGATCTCGTATTGATGGGTAAATACTGCCCATGATGTATGACGTCAATCATGAAGAACACAAAGTTTCCATGATCCGTGAAGAAGCAACTGATAGAGCTGTTCGCCAATTCTGCTTGCTGATTCGTAGAAAAGGCAAGGCGCGTATGGCTCTATGCTGGGCCCCCCCCTATAGGGTTCATAGAAGCTATTCTGTGAGAGTTTTTCAAGAGGCTAGCTTGCGACGTGTGTAATCTTCCGTTATTGAGGTTGGTAGGACTCATAATCGGCATGCCAAATGCCGTAACGAACCCAGCAGTTGTACGGCAAAAAAAGATTTTTTTGTTGCCAATTATAAGCAAAGTTTATAATGTTACGTCACCGGAATTGGGCCATTATTTTTTAGTACTGAGTATTTCCGTTGCGTTGACTAACAAGCTGCGTCCCGTGGCTGTTTCACCCTATTTTTTTTTGTTCACTATGTCTCTCTTTGGTATCTTGTTCTGTTATATTCCTTCCGACTTTTCCAATTACAACGTATCCACCAACTCAAATGCTAATGCGCCTTTGTTTTATAAAATATCAGGAAGCTGGTCTAATCATGAGGGTAGTCTGTTATTATGGTGTTGGATCCCAAGTTTTTACGGATTCCTTTTTTGTTACCCGGCCCGACCCAGCAATGTATCGGAACAAGCAAAGGGCGGAGAGAAAAAAAATATTGATTTTTCGCCCGAAGGTCTCGACCAGCGGGCAATTTCGCTCATGGATGAACAGCAAATTTATAAAGGCATTGCTTTATTTTTTCCCATTTTTTTATTAGCAAGTTCCAATCCTTTCGTTCGAATTTCATTTGTTTGTACTAAATCACTTGCGGAACTAAATCCTGTTTTACAAGATCCCATATTAGCTATACATCCTCCTTGCATTTATGCGGGATACGTCGCAAGTGGTATTGGCTTCTGCTTATGTTTATCTGGAATAATAAACGGGCCGCGTTTGAATAATATATTTTTCTTTTTTGGTACTTTTCCGGTGAAGCCAAGTAAGGTCCGAAGGCGGCCGGAAATGGGTCGTAGATTTCCACACACGAGAACCGCTCTATGTGTGCCCTTCGGGTCATTGGCCCATGGAGAGCGGGCTAAAAGTGTTGTTCGTGAAACAAATACTATGTATCTTCATTTTGGTGGGACCCGTGGCGCGAATACGGTAGTGTGGAAACAAATTCAAATTTGGATCTTGACATGTTGGTGCTTTTTAACGGTAGGCATATTGCTAGGAAGTTGGTGGGCTTATCATGAATTAGGCTGGGGCGGCTGGTGGTTCTGGGATCCCGTAGAAAATGCTTCTTTCATGCCTCGGGTATTAGCTACGGCTTGTATTCATTCAGTCACTTTACCTAAATTGAATGATTGGACCTTGTTTCTCAATACGGTTACTTTTCTATGTCGTATTTCAGGAACTTTTTTTGTGCGTTCCGGATTGCTAGCTTCCGTTCATAGTTTTGCTACAGATTCGACACGAGGAATCTTTTTATGGTGTTTTTTCTCCATAATTACCAGCATATCTTTTATTTCTCTCTTCAGAATGAAGCAGCAATCAGGTACCCAGCTAGTTGGGGCATTATCTGTTCCATCATCAAACCGAAATCCTACGGTCTCAAAACCTGTGAACCAGATCCTGTGGCATTCACGAAGCACTCTAGTTGCGCACTCGTATCGATCCGATCGTTTAGCAAAGCTCATGGTGGAGGGCACAGAAGGTCGCGACGAAGTCATTGTATACGGAGCAAGTAGAAAGCCCAAATGAAAAAGCTACCTATTATAAGTGACTTTAGCCCGATCCAGCACTTTGCGCTGTATCGGGACAGAAGGAGGCTACTTCATTTCAATTAGATACACTCCTCTCTCGCTGGTCGAGACCTTCGGACCTAAAAAAGATTTTTTTCTGTACGCATTCTTCATGGGAGCGAACACGAGGGAATAGACCGTATTCTCTGATCCGAGGGAGCGAAATAATCAAAACGAATAGAGCAGATGGTCCAACTACAGAATTTTTTATTTTTTTCTATTTTTCTGGTTGTGCTTTGTGGCACAGCAGCACCCATACTATTTCAATGGTTGGTAAGTAGAGATGTTTCCACAGGTGCTCCTTTTTCTAATGGTACTGTAATACCTATTTCTACATCTCTATTACTTGTTTTAGTTCTCATACATTCCAGGGGGTTCATGCGCTCTCTGGACGAAGCAAAAAGGATAGTTTCGATGAGAGCAAGACCCCTTCTGTTACCCAACATAATTGAGAGAAGCTCACCTGAAAAAATCCAATATATTTCCTCTTTTCTGGATGAAAAAGCCTTGTCAATTCCTTCCTTTTTTCGTCAATCTTTTCCTCCCCTTCTTGTCATACAGTCCCCGGCGGCCCTTGTCGGACAGTATTTTGGTTTTGTGGTGTCCGACAAAACAAAGTCCGGGAGCCTGGCTGACAGTGTACGGGCCCTGCGTCGGGCCTTGTTGTTGTTTTCTTATTTTACTATTATCAAATTCATGGGGGACTTTTCATATTTAGAATCTTTTTGCGGTGTGCTTTGTTTCTTCCTCTTCCGTACGTTCCTTTTATCGTCTCATCATAGGCGCGATAGGTTAGCGAGGCACAAATTTCCTTTCTTTGTTTTTCATAGGCAGAGAAGACGCAAGCTTATTATATCGTCACTGAGAAGAAATAACTTGAATTGGAGTAGATGTTTTCTTGTTCGCGCCCTACCGAGTAGACCGATGACTGTTGGTTATTACTTTCGAAAAGCTCCCGTTAATATGAAGCTTTCACATGGAGGAGTTTGCATCTTTATTATGGGTGTAATTCTGCCCAACGCAAAAAAGATACAATCTACGGGGAAAACACCTTTGGGTTCCGAACTACATATGGGAAAGGTTCGTAGCACTTTGCGAGGTATTGATCAATTACATGGGCCCACTTTTCACTCTATTTGTGGTAATTCAATCATTTATAAACCGTCCCTGACAAACCCATTAATGTTTGAGCATGACGAATCACGTCCTGCCCTGTTGCAATCCTGGCCTACCGAAGGTGCGAAGCTCTCGACCGACGGTAGAGGCTTTAGCTCTCCACCAACGGGAGGAGGAAACTTCTGTGGTTCGCCGAAGGGACGAGGGCCAGAAATGGCTGGTAGATTTACGCACACTTCTTTACGAAAGAAGGGCTTTACAGTTCTCGAACATAACAGTTTTTCACATTGGTTGACTATGTTCCCGGAAAAAAGATTCTATTTTTCGAATCAGGAAACGAGCACTACCAAAGTGGCTATACATACCAATCTCTTTACGGATCTATATGCTTTGATCGGAACCGGAAGTTTTGAAACAGGCGGCTGGTATACGACAGTAATTAAGCTCCCTTTTATTTTCCGTATTTGGATAGGTTTCGTTATGGCTTCGTTGGGAGGCTCGCTCAGTCTTTTCCGTAGGCTTACCTTTTACAGATTGGATTGGAATTAAAAATTTATTGTGGTTATTTTTGTTTCTTAATACTCTGGATCTAGCTATGTTGAGAGAACCAACCAAAAAAATGTATCTGAATAAAGGAATCTACGAATAACCTGGTATTGCGAGAATGATTTTATTATAGATTTCGTTTTACCTAAGACCCCGGTATATATATTTACCACATGCGTAGAAGGAGCCTGCTGCTCGGAATGAAATTATAGATACAGCGCATATTTCTATTTATGTGGGTCGCGCAAACAAAGATGCTGTATCGTATATTATATCTTTAGGACATAGGGACATAGGTCGCCGGTGCGGAATCATATCCGTTTTTCGAGAATTCTGTGCACTAAATTTCGCTATATAATTTTGATATCGATGAGGTGTCCAATCTTATATAGAGAGAGCAGCATTACATAGATCTATTACTCCCCCGACCGACATAAACCAGATGGCCGCCGGTGGGTCCTACACTAGGTTATAAGCATTCCAAGGAGACCACCTCGTATGAGATGAGAGACGCTAAGAAAGGGCGCAAGCTCTTTTCTGAAGTGATAGCGGGAAGTCGAAATAAAACAAATTTTCTTGGTACGAGCGCTAGCCTGGCCTTATGCCCCATGGGCCTTCAACCGAGCAAAAATCTTTCTTTCTGCTTTCGTCAAACAGGGGGGCGGCCTGGAGTAAAAGGATTCGAACCTTTGTTTCTCGGCATCAAAGGCCGATGCCTTACCACTTGGCTATACTCCAAAAAAAAGCCCATAAATCAACCTTACACAAGAATGAAATCACTCCACGTAGCGTCATTGGCACATTAGGAACGGTTGATCACTTCGCGCTCCGCATTTTCTTATTTTGGGGGAGGTCCAAACAAACATACCCTTTTTTTCGGACAAAAAAGTTGTTCCGGAACCTATCAAAAAAGGTTTTCAGTTACTAATTTCTTTTATTGTATGGAAAATAACTATCATCTATAATCAATCATATGTATATACTAAAACCAGCTAATCGAAAAGCTACATCTTTCGTAGGCTTATGCTTTACCCGTCTCATGGTTCATTTTTTGTTTGAGGCCCCCCCCAGGTTGCTTACTACTTAGATGATTTTTCCCCTGGGATTTGTCCGCACTCCGTACTTCGGTCCAGAAAACAGGAAAAGTTAGTTTGCTTGAGAAGCTTTCTACGCAATTTCCTCTACAGTGGTGGGCTCGCGGCCTTATTAACCACAGATGCTGCGTATAATGTTGAGTTATAATTCTTCAGAGCTAACACTCGATAGTGCTTTACAAAATTTTTGGGAGGTAGATAAATACGGGAAAAGACGCTCGCAGAAGTCCATCATGACTTCGATATCTGTTTCGATCGATATAAGAAATAAGCTGCACCCGGCGGGAAGTCTGGTTATCTCTTCCCACGCCGCTATTTCAAAACTGAATGATTCTATCGGAGATGAATGACCCGAGAGAGAGCCCCTGTACGGCCGTAGGTTTACCTCGCTCACCGATGAGCCGGGCTACTGCTCCACGAACCGTACGGGATAGTGGCCGCCCATCACACAGCTCCCTAACCTGCCTTTCTCCCTAGCTCCCTCGTCGAACCCGGAAAGGCACACCTTGGAAGATTGCCCGATGGACCGCGTCGCCAAAGTGAAACTTGCCAAACGGGGACCGATTAGTAGGTAGATAGGCTCCTTACCCACTTATCACGCGCCTTTCTATTGCTAGGGCCCCTTTTCAGTTAGGTGGAGTCCCCCGACGGTAAATGCATCCATAGGCACTACGTGTCCCTCTTTGGCTCTATTTATAGGGTCTTACCGTTCTTTCCCGTGCGGCTTGTCTGATCTAGTGGACGCCCTGTAAAAAGAAGAAAGATGTCGTTCAGTCACCCCCCCTTTTTTCCTAGTGATATAATCCATTACATTAGGTCTATCTCTTCCATGATAAGGTTAGGGGGCCACCTCGTCGCGCATCATCCCCGAAAAGAAGTATAGTGAACAGCGTACGTTCGCGCGCGCGGCAAAACGGAGGACAACGGCCCAAGGTCAGCCATTCGATGTAGTGCCGTAACTCCGATTCGCCGGTACAGATCCTCATCTTCAAACACAGGAGCCGGCTCGACTCCTGCTACTCGGTCATCCTTTTCGGGATGAGCGAAATCCCGGAGCTTTTTTCACATGCTAAGGTCTCGGTTGCCGAACCCGGATAAGTGAAATGCCTTGGTACATCGTGAACTTGTACCTTTAGCGCGCGGGCAGGACTGGTCGCCCCAGTCAGTGCTGAACCAGGAGGCTCGTACCCCCTTCGCGGACATAATAATCCCCGCAGCTTATAATATGATTTCTGAATCGAGCGCGCTTCGCGTTATGACTCCACGTAGATTATTTCTTCGCTAATCAAGCAGCCATGCTGCTTGATCGCTTTGCCCCTCTGTGCAGTTTCATTCCTTCGCAACTCAAGCACACGATATTCAAACAAATGTTTTTTCTCCTCCGTCGTCAACCATCGTAGATCGTTGATCAAATTGTTATCGGCTGTCGACACCCTATTTTCATATTTAGGCTATTGATTACGAATAAGGATGATTGGAACGTTTTTATCTTTGATAAAAAACTGACCTATACTTTTGATTCAGGCTCGTACCTCTGACCATCCAGTATCACATTCATAAGGTAACCACCTCCTGTCCACTTAGTTCATCAGTGACCCGAACAAAGGCCATACCTGTTGCGCGCGTCGTAATAGTCGTTTCGTAAAAAAAAAATTTAAATGGCCTTATGCAACGAAAATTTCTACGAAAAAAAGCCCTCTCCCTAAGGTCGAGTGCCCTTCGGCGGGCCGAAGATATCGAAAAACAATATCCATATATTCTTTTATTTCACTGTAGTGGCTTGACAAGCCGACAATGGCGACAAATCAAGAATATATTGTGTACCATTAAAGGTAAAACTTTATTTGAACCGAGGGAAAGGAAAAAAAATAAAAATAGTCTGCCAAACAATCGGGGCGGCGGCCATTGGATCGCACAGCTTGCTTCTAGCGCAGGTCCTACTTGTATCTTGTACTTGACTAAAAAAGCACCGAACAATACATGGTCACAATTGCTGCTACCTCTAGCCCCCTACAGCCAAAATTTAGTTTTATTATATGGACGAGACGTAGGAGCCACTGTTTTCAATCATATGGATATGGAAAAAGCGACTACTTTGGAAACAACATCGGTATTTCAACAACTTCTTGGTCTTATGTTTCTACCCGGCGCATGTTTTTTGTTTTTGGTTGAACAAGCCAACGGACAGAAGTTATCCATTAACAAACATGGTTGATGAGTTTTGAGCGCAACAATGTTTAACGTCACACCCATTTGACGCTCTATTCGTTACGTGAAAGAAAGGTGAGGATCTAATAGGGGGGCTACTTGGTCCACGGGGAATAACCAAGTGACGGGGCCTCACTTTGACAATCGAGCCCGTAGGCTTGATTGGCGTAGTTCGGTGGCTTAGTTCATGACAAAAAGCTTTCTGGGTACATGAAACACCAGGTCCCGTAAAATCTATTCTTTCTCAGCAATTTCGGCGAAGTAAATCGTAGAGCCGGCCCGAAACCCAACAACCCCCGAAGCCAAAGAAGCACATAGTGCCTGTAGAGGCAAAGAAGTATCCTTTCCCGAATTAGCTGGTGAACGTGTAATGCGGGAGCCGAACGACACAGTACCTAAAACCTTCTGCATAGGTAGCGCTGAGTTAGGCAGGGCCCAAGTCCTAGCCTGGGATAGCAATGGGCAAATTTTTCAGTGGCTGAGACCGTACATAGTTGTACAAGGTACTATCCGTGTCTCACCATGAACCGCTCCGGACGGCAGTTGAATCGCTAAAATTTATATAAATGGATTCACTACAGCATAAAAATTTATATAAATGGATTCACTACAGCATAATTGGAGCCACTGGGGTTGGTTCCCAGCGCCTCGTATCATTAATCTAGTCTTTATGGTAGCCTGGCGCTACGCGAACAAAAAAAAATCTTTTTTTTGCTCTGCATCTTTCTAGCACTCCATGGGCAGGGCCCTAAGGGGACTTTATTTTGTCGGACACCACAATATTGAAATACTGTCCGACAAAACAAAGGGCTAAATTCAGGCCGAAAGTCGGCGGCCTGATCGCAGCCTCTAAGCTCTCTGCCTCTTAAGGAATCCTCCGCAATTTCACAAAAAACTTTAGAGTATGGCCCACGAAAAAAGATATATTTGCGAAATATATCTTTTTTATGCATAAATATTCAAGCTAAGGGATGAGGGCCGCAGGCAAAATGAAATATATATTTTATGACAAAAGATTTAATTCTTTCGGCGAATAACGGGATTCGAACCCGTGTTTTCAGAGCCACAATCTGCAACTTTGACCCCTAAGTTATATCCGCCCCTATTTATAAATGAGATACTCGCTATCGGATTCGAACCGATATTCCATTAGAAACAGATTTTGAGTCTGCCGTGTTTGCCGTTCCACCAAGCGAGTCTTGGCTTTTATTAGGAATAGATCGAAAA